TTCTGTAGGTTGAGCACCCTTTTCAAGGAAATATAGAATAGCAGGAACATTTAAATAAGTTTGATTCTTTATTGGATCATAAAAACCCACTTTCCGAAGATCTCTTCCTTCTCTTCGGGATCGAACATCAATTGCAACGATTCGATAGACGGCTCATTGGGATAGATGTAGATGAATAATACCCCCCCTAGAAACGTATAGGAAGTTTTCTCCTCGTACGGCTCGAGAAAAAATGATTTAAAGTTTTATTTATGTTTATGTATAGAATTACAACGGCAAATGGATATATAAAATGATTAAATCAATATGATTAAGTTCTTTCTTCTTCTTCCTTCCTGAAAAAGAAAAAAACCATTCGTACTCATAACTCAAATTGGATAACTCTCAAATAGTTCAAAGGAAAATCTTTAGGCATTTCTTTTATTGAGTGGTCTTTAAACCCCTTCCTTTTTTCATTTGTTTCATTTCATTTTTTTTTGATTTGTTTTTATTATGGTTCAGTTATTGAGACAATTGTAAAGGGTGTTTCCTTGTTCTGGGATCCTTTATCTTTTTTTTGTTTTAAATCATTGGGTTTAGACATAACTTCGGTGATTCTTAATCCTCTCAAAATGGCAGCAACATACCCCTTTTGTGATTTTCTTTCTATCAAAGAATCATACAAACGGTTGATTCCTACGCGATACACTTTGTATCGAAAGAGTTTTATGAATTCCAAGAAATTTTCCTTTTGGGTTGGAAACTTGGAACCTTTTCGATTTCTATATCGAAGATATATTTACGAAGTTGTTCCAATTTATTGATTGGCATTAACCCTAGATCTTTGCACTTGAGAAATGAATCAATATTTTCTACTCGAGCTCCATCATGAACTATTTACATTACAACCCAACAAAAAAAGAGAGGGTATAGTGGAACAGAACAAACGATGTCGAGCCAAGAGCACCTCCATTCCTATAAAAAATGGTGGACGTAAGAATCCACAACGGATCATGTCTTTCAAGTCGCACGTTGCTTTCTACCACATCGTTTCAAACGAAGTTTTACCATAACATTTCTCTAATTTGGAGCCGGTATGGAATTGATTCTATTATGGAATCATGAATAATCATTGGTTCATCCGTTACATAGTAATCTATATTTTTTTCTTCTATATAAATAGATAGATATTTTTATGAAAAAGTTTTAGCAAGAATTAAACTTAACCCCCTATTTTTAACTCCATGCTTGATTAATAATAATTAAAAATATTAGAGATTAATAAAGAAATATTCTATTAAAAAAATAGAAATATCATAAAAAAAAAAACAAAAATAAGACGAATAAACGAGTTCTTTTTGAATATCTACATCTTCCTTTGACATTCTTATTTTTTATTTGAATATTATTTCAATAAAGTTTTACAGTACGACCCGCGTTTGATCCTCATAAAAGAGAAATATTTCTATTTCTTTTGGAATTGAATAATCATCGCTTAAAGCAGATAGATCGAAGAATAAAAAAACTGATGTAAAGGAAGATTTAAGTCATTATTCTTTCATTCTGATTTTTTCAATTAAATGAAAGAATAGGATAGTGGGTTTTCTTATCTATCAGATAGATAGAGCAACATTCACTCTTATAAACATTCTATGTTAAATATTTCAATTTGAAAATGGAAAAGATCCCCATTTTTTCACAAAAAAAAAACGATTGTCACTGAAATAGAGCGATAACAATATATACATATAAGTTATGCGTTTCCTCATTATATTCATTATATATAATTATAATATATTAATATATATTTTCGTATTTTATTTGATGTGAGATTCAGTAATCTTTCTATAATCAAAAAGTAAAATGAATAAAATGGATGAAGCACCCTTGTCTCAATCTTTACATAGATTTACAATTATTCATTAGAGCCAAAGATGAACTATTGAAAAATAAAGTTCAAATAAAATACATCGATTACATATGGAATTTGATTGTTTATTAATAAGATTCGGACAGACGTAGATATTGAACTTAATACTTTCCGCTGCTCATTAACTTTTACCTACTCCCCGAATTCGATAGGAATCATAAATCAAATAAAGGTCCTTTTTTTTCGAGACGCTGACTATCTTGTCTAGGTATAAAGCCAAACAAGTATAGATTAAATCCTTGCCCCCCCCTTTTTCTTTTTTATTTTACCCTAGAGTCTTAGAGATTTAATCCCCTTAATTGAATTCAATTATAGCATCAAAAACCCCCTCTTGGTTAGAAAATAAGAGATCCCCAGAGAATTTATAATTGAACTATTTCATTTAAAGAATAGGGAATAAGAGATAGGAGATAGAATATAGGTTCTTTCGAATTTCGATACATTTTACATCGTTGAGAATTCAATACGGAACGTAAGTTTTTTCTAAATAACTAACTTCTTTCAATATGAATATGAAGAGAATAAACATGTGATGAAAAGCCCAACCAACTTTTTTATTGAATTCAAATCCTTGTAATCTATGTTCCTATC